CAGATTTGATAAATACTGAAAACTCTCGGATAGAGTATGAGAACGGAAAGATGCCTTAGATGCCTTAGATAATGCAGGATCGCTTCTTCTAAGCCATCTCCGGCGAGAAGTCAACCGGTCGAAGTGCATGTCTTTCGCCTCCTCCAAAAGCCAGCTTTTTTTCATCGATTTTATTTCGGCAGTAACATACCACTTTAATACCTGTCTATCTGTCTCTACAAAGAATTCTCGATGTGAAAAGATAGAGGCAAAGGCCGGATCGTCGGATAGAAAAACGAATGGATTTCCAGGGTGCCAAATGAATTGGCTTACTCGAAAAAGGACTTGTTCTTTGGAAAATATCATTTTAGCCCGTGTCTTGTATACATTCCGCAAGAACGCCTCGTAAAACTTCTTACCGACATAATTATACGTGTCAAAGTCAGATTCAAACCCATCGTCTTGATCCTCAAGCTTATAAAACAAACCCTTCTTCTTCTTGTACTTCTTCTGAAGAGGATTAGGATTCAGTTTAGCTTTATCTTCCGAATCCTTCTCTTGATCATTCTCTTGATAATCCTCGTCAAACTCATCCGAAAAATCTTTCCCAACAATGTCGATGTCCATCTGCTTGGCCCAAAATGAACTGGACCAATAGGCAAATCCCAATTGATTGTCAGTGACCCTTTCGACCGAATCAAATAGAAAGCCCCAAGGGGACCATATTCTAGGAGCCCAAGCTATGAAATCGGAGAAAAACTTCTGCGGGTCGACTTTTAGCCCCCCTACATACACGTCCGACGATTTATAGATAAATTTCTTATCAACCATAGAAGAAAATCCAACTTGTAGCATCTCTGAGGGATTCCTTGGTTCGGGCCGAAGAAGCACTCGCACTCGATCCTTATCAAACTGACTGCAATCTTTTTCTGTCTGACTGCAATCTTGTTCTGTCTGACTGCAATCTTGTTCTGTCTGACTGCAATCTTTTTCTGTCGGTGAGACTTCCTCTTGTTCTGTCCGTGAGACTTCCTCTTTTTCTGTCGGTGAGACTTCCTCTTGTTCTGTCCGTGAGACTTCCTCTTTTTCTGTCGGTGAGACTTCCTCTTGTTCTGTCGGTGAGACTTCCTCTTGTTCTGTCGGTGAGACTTCCTCTTGTTCTGTCGGTGAGACTTCCTCTTGTTCTGTCGGTGAGACTCCCTCTTTTTCTGTCTGACTGCAATCTTTTTCTGTCGGTGAGAATCCCTCTAGAATGCCTTCTATTTCTAATAGGCCATGAAGTAGATCAAAATCATCCTCAACAAGTCTACCATAAGCGATCCTATTGTTTTCATTTTGTTCGGGTGGAGCCCAAAGCTCTTGAGCGACCGATCCGGCAGAACATTTCAAAAGATAAAGAAGTATCGTTAATTTCTTCGTGCTCATTCCAAGTTCGTAGTACGATCTGTACACATAAGAATCCCCGGCGTTAACGAATGTCTTCTGCAAAAAGATAGATATAGGCTCTACGGGGCAATTACTTAGAAGTAACATTTGTGCTATAGCCCTTCCTATCTGATAGAAAACGGGCCGAGGATTCTTAACCGGTATTCCATGGGCTCGCAACTCCCAAGTTTGTCTATGACGAGCTAATCTAATTGTAGTTTCGTCTACAATTGATTTCCCCTGTGAAATACAAATCGATAGGGCCTCATTGGCAAGTGCTTCAACAGTTTGTGCATGGGAACCCATGTGTATGGCCTCGAATCCCTTAGCCCGGAACGCTTTTTTGTCCAAGCGAAATCCCCGATTAGTTAAAAGAGTGAAAAAGTGCCTTTGTTGTTGTGAAATAAGAGGCCTTCGTATCTTAATGCACGTACCTAATCTATGCGGAGCTATTAGAGCGGGATGCACTTCTGTGGGAATATGGGTCGAAGCAATAACAAGACTATTTCTATTGGAAAATCTTTCACAATTATTGGAAGATCTTTCACAATCCCAGGAGAAAAGCTTCACTAATAGATCGAGGGAGAAGGAACCCGAATCCCTAAAATCCAGCTCATGAATGTTTGGAATCCAGATAATGCAAGGAGCCATTGCTTTTGTTAATTCGAATTGAAGGCTGATAAAAAATTTGGCTACGTCATACACCGTGTCCATCTCCACAACTACACCATCCATCATAGAAAGCTCTTCCAGCTCCACATTAATATAGTCATGATCATCCATCTCAGGCCAAATATTGGCACGAGGATCAATATCAATATCCATATTGTCAAAAAGATGAATATCTTGATTAATAGCCTCAATATCTTCACGAGAATCAATAAAAAACTCGAAGTCATCGAGATCACTGTCATAACTGTCATCGTCCTCTTCACTCTCATCAAAACGAAAAATTGTATCCCTGAACTTGTCCAGAAATATCGTAATCAAAGGAAAATTGGAGTGTTTCGTTAGGTATTTGACCAAATAGGATCGTCCAAGTCCTATAGAACCTATCACTAAAATACCCCTAGAGGGGGCTAAGGCTAAGCGGAGCGAAAAGGGTTTTTGGACATCACCACTATTAGCCTCAGACGGGGTTTTTGCATAAGTGAGTGTTTGATAAAAACCAAGGAATATCCGTCTTTCTGCTAAACTGGATGTATCGAACTCATAATTTAGTAGACCCCTGTTATGAAGGTCAATTAATCTTCGTAAGTAAATTTCTCCCGGTTGTTCTATCAGTTGAGCATCAAATTCATTCTTTGAGAAATGATCACTATCAGTCAGATTCCATAAAATTTGATCAATCCTTTTTTCTCGCGTGAAGGTGGAGAACTGCATCAAGACGGCTCTTTCTTCATCGTCAACCCACTCACTGTTTTCGACCCAGAATGCTATTTTTTCATCAACCCACACCCTCTTTGTTCTTAGCGCTGAATAGATCTCTTTACTTGTATGACTGATATATCTGGTATTTATCCAAAAAGTGAGGCGATCCATGGATAAACTTATGAGATTGATGAGCTCGACGAGCTTGGCCATCAAATATTTCTTCCTATTCAAGCGTATTCCATAAACATTTGGAAATAACATCTTTTGCAGAGTATCTTGCAAGATTTTAGTTAACTCGACCTTGAAAGACTTCGATTCAGATAGAGGATACCTATCCACAAGTTGTTGCACCTCACTCTCAATCAGAGATGGTTCCGTTAAAAAAAATTTGAGCGTTTTGAAGTCTGTCTGTAACATATGACAGTTATAGAAAATCGCCAAAAGGTTTGAATAAACGAGCCATCCAGTAACAAGAAGCAAGAAAAGGGTTGAATAGCTGAACTCCCGAAGATATGCCGAGCTCATCAGACGTGTCGATTTCAATGGTGGCTCATTATTTCGAGGATTCAGGTCTTGGGACAGAAGATACTCATGTAAATGCCTCCTCTGAATCCAACTTCTCTTCCTCAGAATCCTTCTAATCTTCGCCCGAATCTTTCGTATCCAAGGATATTTGTGCTTCCATTTTAGAACACAAAAGTGAATAATTCGCCCTCTTTTAACCACTATCTTAATAATATCACCAAAAAAGGATACAATCTCAAGAAAACCGGATACATACTTGTTTTCGGTCTTTAGTCTCCGGAATTCGGCTAACAAAATTTGTAAAAGTAGAGTCTGTAGATATCTGTACCCTTGCAAAGTAAAGACCCATGGCAGATATGTTTTGAAGCGCTTCCATTTTTTTCGAGTTATCAAAGCCTTTTTTTTTTTATAGGTTTTGGATCTAGCTATCCGCTTTTCCTGATAGGCTTTTTTCCTTAGCCAAAGACTCCGTTTGTCCTCCAGACTCGGTTGGTTCTTCTTTTTGGATGGTACATATTTCTCAGAACATAGAGTGTGAATCAACTCCATGTTTGAATTGAGAGACTGATACAAGTTATACAAGTTCTTCCTTTTTGAATCAGATAGATTCATATCTGAAAGAGGTTGACAATAAGTTTTTTCCAAATTGACTACGTCTCCCTCTGTTCGAGGTGTTCCAGAAATGCCTGCGATCGAGTAAACAGCTCGATCGGATCGACTTGAAGATTTGTACAAGTAATCCGTTTCGTCACCACTGAATATGTTAGATACCTCTGACTCGATTGCTGAAAGAGTATCTCTCCACCAAAACCTCCACCAAAAAGCATGTTTTTTTTTACCGACGCCCAAAGAAAATATTTTGTTGCCAATGAAGGTATTGAGGAATTGTCCGTAAAAAAAGTCATAATTTTTGCTACGGACCCTTTCCACATAAAAGGGGAATCTTTTGTTACAATCGAAGCTGAAGTCATGTGAATTCTTCAATAATCGAAGTCGATTTGCTTTATAAAAAGCAGATAGCAACGAACTTCTATGAAATGGTTTCACGGGATTCAGCCAATTGTCTTGATCGTAGAATAGCGTTGAGAAACGGGACTCCGTGTTATCAAAGGATTTCCTGCGATTCTTTTTAGGATCGAATGGGTCAATCCTCCGCTTTGGTATCTTCTTGAACAAAGATTCTCCATTGCTCAAGAAGTTCGATGGTTGGGAAATCTCAGGATCATCCCCAAAGAAGGGTTTCAATCTTTTCGTCGGACCTTTCAATTCAGAGATGTAGATCGCGGAAGGCTGAAAGGGGGCATTCTCCAAATTCAGAAAAAGTGAGTTACACGAGTTAAACAAAAAGAAAAAAAGTCTCTTCCCCAAGGGCCAAAAGAAACCAGGTAGCTTAATAAACAGGACGTTGACGATTGTCCACGCGGTTTCGATAACCTCAGCGTCGCTAATCTCAACCCCATCTATTTTCAATACCGCGTCAACCCCATCCTTTTTCCTTTTATATTTCATATACCCTTCCATTACCTTTTTAAATGCCTTTTCCACTTGTTTAGAAAATGCATCCCCATCCACCGCGTCGCTAATCTCAACCCCACCCACCGCGTCGCTAATCTCAACCCCACCCACCGCGTCGCTAATCTCAACCCCATCCTTTTTAGATACCGCGTCGCTAATCTCAACCCCACCCACCGCGTCGCTAATCTCAACCCCATCCTTTTTAGATACCGCGTCGCTAATCTCAACCCCATCCTTTTTAGATACCGCGTCGCTAATCTCAACCCCATCCTTTTTAGATACCGCGTCGCTAATTTCAACCTCATCCTTTTTATATTCCTCGCCGCTAAGCTCAGCCTTTATCTTTCGATATGTATCCTTTACGTTTACTATTACGTGTTTACTTACACGTTTAATTGTATATTTAATTCCATCTATTATATCGCTAATTATCTCGCGAATTAGAAACCAAACTATTTTAGCTTGAACTCTAATCTCAAACCAAACCCTTTTAGCTTTAGATACCGCGTCGATAATCTCAAACCAAACCCTTTTAGCTTTAGATACCGCGTCGCTAATCTCAAACTTAGATACCGCGTCGATAATCTCAAACCAAACCCTTTTAGCTTTAGACACCGCGTCGATAATCTCAAACCAAACCCTTTTAGCTTGAACTCTAATCTCAAACCAAACCCTTTTAGCTTGAACTCTAATCTCAAACCAAACCCTTTTAGCTTGAACTCTAATCTCAAACCAAACCCTTTTAGCTTGAACTCTAATCTCAAACCAAACCCTTTTAGCTTTAGACACCGCGTCGATAATATCGATCTTTAATCGATCGAATACTACTGGAAAAAGGTTCTTTGGCTCAAAATTCTCGGACCATTTGTATCTATATGCATCAGGATCCCGATTCATGGATCTTTGGGTTCGATAAATAAGAATAAGAGGATTGAACCATGTATCCTTTCCTATTTGATCCCTTTGAATTCCATATTCGAAGTTGCGATCGGAAAAACTAGAAGGTAGTAGAACCCATAAAGATTTCTTTTTCCATTCATCCCCGGAGTTGAATACCTCATTCAAGAATTGTTTTTGATCCAATCCATAGGAATCCATAGAAAAGGCAAATCCCTTACGATACACCAGATCCGGCTCCGTTATTGATAGAGTGAATAAATCTGCCATTTCGTGAAATCTCTCTTCTAATTCCCATCCCGCATCTGATGAAATAGGATGAATTGAGACGGTATTGTGTAAATACATTAGTATCTTGAATAGATTAGCCAGTTCTTGATGTTCCGCTCGCCTGATAAAAGAAAGATCTTGTTCTTTCTTCAACAATTTCGGATCTCTAGTGGACCTCTCAGTAGGCTTCGAGCCCATATGAAGTTCTGACCATCCGTCATAGAAAAAAGAAGAAAGGGGTCTTGTAGGATTCCTTAGAGGATTCCCAAACAATTTTTCGATGTCTTCCGGAACCCGATCATTAATTTCCACGTCTTCCGGAAGCCGATCATTAATTTCCACGTCTTCCGGAAGCCGATCATTAATTTCCACGTCTTCCGGAAGCCGATCATTAATTTCCACGTCTTCCGGAAGCCGATCATTAATTTCCACGTCTTCCGGAAGCCGATCATTAATCATCTGCTTCTCACTTTCCGCCAATTGCCGGGCCATTGAGGAATCTTCAGAAAGGCATTTCGCCAATCCCTTTGATTCTCTCTCTGCTCGAAGAAAGGCAAGATCCCCAAAAATCGATCTTTCTTTTCCTTCTTCAATCTCTGGCTTTAAAAGCCCATTCCTAATGGAATCAAAATATTGATCATCTAAAAGCTCACTAATGGAATCAATATAATCTTGATCAGAAGATTCTTTCACTTTTTTCAATAGGATAGAATTCCTCTTTTTTTCGATCCAGTTCCTAACCCACCGCAAACCCCGGTTAGTCCTAGTTCTTGGGGTACTCTCTTGAGTACTCTCTTTCGGATTCAGGAAAGAACTCTCAGAGATCTTTTTTCCTTTTGGAAGACAAAGGAGCGAAACAACGAACCTATTGATATGGGAAGACCCAACGGAGTCTCCCAATGTATCATTTCTGGGTCCAATGGAATTCATAGGTATAGTAGGAAGAAGCCCTGTCAAAAAGAAAGCTTTGTTTTCGACCATATTTCGATTGTTCATACGATATATAAGGACCGTTACTACAAAGAGTATTACAGCCTTGATCGTGAAATTGAAAAATCGAATGATTTTCATTCTGAAAGGTAAACCCCGTGAATTGCGTGTGTGTGAAAGTAAAATAATCCAAATTCGGGGATCCAAAAGTTTTAGAAAGCGTTCTTGGTCTAACAAAATGTTAATCACAGATCGCACTGAATTCAATTGGTTCCACGACTTTAGTAAAGATTGAGAATTCTTGATCTCTCTCCAGATCTCTCTCCATTGCCAAATAAAAACTCTTACCTCGATGTTCATACTTGTCCTCCTAATTTAAGATGTAAAATAAAGTGATATTGATTTTGCCGTTTTAGTTAAATTAAAATTTAGTTAGTCACCATGTACGAGGATCCCTGTTAAGCATCCATGGCTGAATGGTTAAAGCACCCAACTCATAATTGGCGAATTCGTAGGTTCAATTCCTACTGGATGCACGCCAATGGGACCCTCCACTAAGTCTTTGTATCCATGCAATCTCATCAGCCATACATAACGAAATAGAGAAGCAATTTAGGTATTTCTACCTCAATGGCTTCATTTTCCTTTCTTACTATTTCTAATATTTCTATTTATCGTTTTGTTCCCTGCAATCTCATCAGCCATACGTAACCAAATAGAGAAGCAATCGAGTAGTTTTCTCCACGTTCCTCGAACGGATCTGTTGCATTTTCAGATCTTACTATTTGTGTCCATGCTCCTCGATTTATCCCCAAGCTCCCCATGCTCCTCGATTTTTTCTCATGCTTTCGAATGTAGTGTAGGGGGTTGGGTTCACCGATTGTAGGGGTTGGATTAGACCCCTTATCTAATCCAACCCAAAACCTTTGATGTTTTCATTTTCGTTTTCGTTTCTTAGGAGGAAATTTAAAAACGAAAATGACTAAAATATCAAGATTGAATACTAGAATAACTATCGGTCTACCTTCTATTCTACCTTGTATTACCGTACATGTTCCCCAATGCCCCTCCTTTTTGGTATTAAGTGTTTTTTTAGAAATATTAGGACTATTTCGATTAACAAATAAATAAGAAACCATAAAATTAGAGTTCTTATTTTTCGTAAAAGAAACCAAAGAAAATCTTCCAGTGTCATCTGTCTCAAAAATTGTTGGAAACTCGTCCAAGCTAGTATTCGAATCTTTTTAAAAACTTGCTGGAGACTCGTCCAAGCTAGTATGCGAATCTTTTTAAAAACTTGCTGGAGAATGGTCAAAGTGATTTTGTTCATTTTTGTTTTGCAAACGTTTGATTAGGATTGTTCGACATATTTATTTAAGTATAAAAACTATTGGTATGAAAAGCAATAGGTTGAGTAAAACAGTTTAATATAATTTAGATGAATATAATTTAGATGAAGGTTCGATTTAATATACTTAAAGGTTCGATTTAATATACTTAAAGGTTCAAAGAGTTTAATATAATTTATATAATGGGTAAAAGAATTTAATATAATTTATATATTGAATAAATAGAATTTATATATTGGGTAAAAAAAAGAAATCTAATTTATATGTCGGAGAAAAATAAATAGAATTTATATGTCGAATCAGGATCAACTAGGACAGAAATAAAGCATCGGGTTAAACGCTTCTTTGGTGTCAAGGTAATAGCTATGAATAGTCATCGACTTCCGGGAAAGGCTAGATGGGACCTATTATGTTATGGGACACGCTTCAACTGGGTTATTCTATTCCACCTCTTCGAAAGAAAAGAACTGAAATCAAAATACTTAATAGCATGGCAATCAATTTATACAAAACTTCTATCCCAAGCACACGCAATGGAACCGTAGACAGTCAAGTGAAATCCAACGCACGAAATCATTTGATCTATGGACAGCATCTTTGTGGTAAAGGTCGTAATGCCAGAGGAATCATTACCGCGGGGCATAGAGGGGGAGGCCATAAGCGTCTATACCGTCAAATCGATTTTCGACGGAATGAAAAAGACATAGATGGTAGAATCGTAACGATAGAATACGACCCGAATCGAAATGCATACATCTGTCTCATCCATTATGGGGATGGTGAGAAGAGATATATTTTACATCCCAGAGGGGCTATAATTGGAGATACCATTGTTTCTGGTACAGAAGTTCCTATAAAAATGGGAAATGCCCTACCTTTGAGTGCGGTTTGAACTATTGATTTACGTAATTGGAAGTAACCAATTAGGTTTACGACGAAACCTAGCAATCGATCACTGATCCAATTTGAGTACCTCTACAGGATAGACCTCAACAGAAAACTGAAGAGTAACGGCAGCAAGTGATTGAGTTCAGTAGTTCCTCATATAAAATTATTGACTCTAGAAATATAGTAATATGGAGAAGACAAAATTGTTTCAAGCACCGACAGAACCGGAAGCGCTCCTTCTTTCAAAGAGAAGAGGCCGGGTTATTCACATTTCATTTGATGGTCAGAGACGAATTGAAAGCGAAGCAGTGGTAATTCTAAAGATTCCCCGGCGAAAAATAGAGATGTCTCCTACGTTACCCATAATATGTGGAAGTAGCGACGTAATTTCATAGAGTCATTCGGTCTGAATGCTACATGAAGAACATAAGCCAGATGACGGAACGGGAAGACCTAGGATGTAGAAGATCATAACATGAGTGATTCGGCAGATTTTGATTCCTATATATCCACCCATGTGGTACTTTATGATACGAAATATCTAAGATCCATCTGTCTAGATATCATCATCTACATCCAGAAAGCTGTATGCTTTGGAAGAAGCTTGTACAGTTTGGGAAGGGGTTTTGATTGATCAAAAAGAAGAATCTACTTCAACCAATATGCCCTTAGGCACGGCCATACATAACATAGAAATCACACTTGGAAAGGGTGGACAACTAGCTCGAGCAGGGGGTGCTGTAGCGAAACTGATTGCAAACGAGGGGAAATCGGCCACAGTCAAATTACCTTCTGGGGAGGTCCGTTTGATATCCAAAAACTGCTCAGCAACAGTCGGACAAGTGGGGAATCTTAGCTCAAAACAGAAAAGTTTGGGTAGAGCCGGATCTAAGCGTTGGCTAGGTAAGCGCCCTGTAGTAAGAGGAGTAGTTATGAACGCTGTAGACCATCCCCATGGGGGTGGTGAAGGAAAGGCCCCAATTGGTAGAAAAAAACCCACAACCCCTTGGGGTTATCCTGCACTTGGAAGAAGAACTCGAAAAAGAAAGAAATATAGTGATAATTTGATTATTCGCCGCCGTAGTAAATAGGAAAGAAAATCAAATTTCTTTCTGC